CAAATCTGTATTGATAGTTACATTGTAAGTGGTAGTGACAATTCCAGTAACAATTACATTTCTAGTTCCATTTGTGGTAAAAGTGGAAATAGTAGTCAAAACGAGGATACCAGAACGAGTGATCAAACTATACCAGAAAGTTCTACTAATCTGGGTGTAACTCAGCAATACCGGCATTTGTGGGTTCAATGCGAAAATTGTTATGGATTAAATTATAAGAAATTTTTTAAATCAAAGATGCATCTTTGTGAACAATGTGGATATCATTTGAAAATGAGTAGTTCAGATAGAATCGAACTTTTGATCGATCCGGGCACTTGGGAGCCTATGGATGAAGACATGGTCTCTCTGGATCCCATTGAATTTCATTCGGAAGAGGAGCCTTATAAAAATCGTATCGATTCTTATCAAAGAAAGACAGGATTAACCGAGGCTGTTCAAACAGGCAGAGGGCAACTAAACGGTATTACCGTAGCAATTGGGGTTATGGATTTTCAGTTTATGGGGGGTAGTATGGGATCCGTAGTCGGGGAGAAAATTACCCGTTTGATTGAATACGCTACTAAAGAATTTCTACCTCTTATTATAGTGTGTGCTTCCGGAGGGGCACGCATGCAAGAAGGAAGTTTGAGCTTGATGCAAATGGCTAAAATATCTTCTGCTTTATATGATTATCAATCAAATAAAAAGTTATTCTATGTACCAATTCTTACATCTCCTACTACCGGTGGGGTGACAGCTAGTTTTGGTATGTTGGGGGATATCATTATTGCCGAACCCAATGCCTACATTGCCTTTGCGGGTAAAAGAGTAATTGAACAAACATTGAATAAAACAGTACCCGAGGGTTCACAAGCGGCCGAGTATTTATTCCAGAAGGGCTTATTCGATCTAATCGTACCACGTAATCCTTTAAAAAGCGTTCTGAGTGAGTTATTTCAACTACACACTTTCTTTCCTTTGAATCAAAATTAGAACATTAAGTTCAATTATTTTGAGCAAACAAGTAATTAGTTTATCGGAATCCAAGTTAAAATTAGACGAATGGGGTTTTCTTTGTTGACATAAGATCTAATTATATAAAGAATCAAAAGTCACAGAAAATCCGCCCCTTTTTCTATATTCCTGATTATTGATCAAGAAGCCTCTATTAACAAGATAAAAGATGAAATTCTTATTTTCGTGAAATTAGGCAAATCAAAAAAATATACTCTTCTCGTCATATATAATGAAAATCTATAAAATATAGAATTTTTTATTTTTCTATATCTTACGATAATCCTATTTTGACTAAGAATCCCTGATGGATGGGATTCTAACAAACCCTTCAATATATTCAATATAATTATAAATATAAATAGAATCTAATTAATTTTTAAGAAACTTTTTGCTTAGTAAATGAAATTCGAAGACAAGAGCAAAAAATGAAGAAAATAATATCTCATCCATATCCTTTCAAATCTTTCATGTAGAAAGATGAAAAACTACATTATATACTCACTTAGATAGATACTTATATTTATACTTAATAGCTATTAAGTAATAATAATAATTCCAATTTAGAATTATCAAATTATAATAAGATATCTTTATATATAATAAGATATCTTTATATTATAAATATAAAATATAAATAATAATAACAGGTACAAATAGTAAATCGAGGTACCCATTCTATGACAACTCTTAACTTTCCCTCTGTTTTGGTGCCTTTAGTAGGCCTAGTATTTCCGGCAATCGCAATGGCTTCTTTATTTCTTTATGTTCAAAAAAACAAGATTGTTTAGAGCCGATGGCACAAAATCTCATCTATTTTTTTTTCAAAACTGACGCTTGTATCATAACACAGATATCTATATTAGCAAAATATGGTATAAGCGGCTTCCGCTGAAAAACTCTTATGTCTCCAGAAAATGCTATAGGGATCAATGGATTCTAGCTATTTTCAAATAGACCCGAATCGACGGATAGCTGAACTGTAAAGTTGGTCTATCTATATCTATTTGGCTATCTTTAGTGAGATCATACGAAGGGTATGTTATTAGTTTATAGTTTAGATCTAACGAATTTAATGAATTACTCCTAAAGGATCACATCAAACTAGTGCTAGTTGATGCGAGTTACTTCGGAAAAAAAAGGACTAAAGTCAAATTCATTTGGGGTATTCTCTCAATTCCAAAAAAATCAACTGGATCAAGTATGAGTTGTCGATCAGAACATATATGGATAGAACCTATAACGGGGGCTCGAAAAACAAGTAATTTCTGCTGGGCTGTTATCCTTTTTTTAGGTTCATTAGGATTCTTGTTGGTTGGAACCTCGAGTTATCTTGGTAGAAATTTGATATCTTTATTTCCGTCTCAGGAAATAGTTTTTTTTCCACAAGGAATTGTGATGTCTTTCTACGGAATCGCGGGTCTTTTTATTAGCTCCTATTTGTGGTGCACAATTTCGTGGAATGTAGGTAGTGGTTATGATCGATTTGATAGAAAAGACGGAA